ATGCTTCACTGGGGTCATTGTACATCGCAAGTGACCCAAATTCAATTCACTTAGATTCTTTTGGATTCTTTAGGAGGAATCAATGAAATGAGAGGACATCAATTCAAATCCTGGATCTTCGAATTGAGAGAAATCAAGAATTCTCACGATTTCTTGGATTCATGGATCCAACCCGATTCGGTGAAATCTTTCACTTCCTTTTTTTTCCACCAAGAGCGCTTTATAAAACTTTTTGATTCCCGAACTTTGAGTGTCCTAATTTCACGTGATTCACAGGGTTCAATTCGTCGACATTGCACGATCAAAGGTGTAGTACTGCTTGTACTTGTAGTAGCGGTCCTTATATACAATCGAAATAGGGTCGAAAGAAAAAATATCTATTTGATGGGGCTTCTTCCTAAACCTCTGCGTTCCATTGGACCCCCCAATTATACATTGAAAGAATCCTTTTGGTCTTCCAATCTCAATAGGCTGATTGTTTCGCTCCTGTATCTTCCAAAAGGGAAAAAGATCTATGAGAGTTGTTTCATGGATCCGAAAGAAAGTACTTGGGTTCTTCCAATAACTAAAAAGTGTATCATGTCTGAATCTAACTGGGGTTCGCGGCGATGGAGGAATGCGATCGTAAAAAAGAGGAATTCCAGCTGTAAGATATCGAATGAAATTGCAGCTGGAATTGAGATCTCATTCAAAGAGAAAGAGATAAAATATCTGGAGTTTTTTTTTGTATCCTATACGAATGATCCGATCCGCAAGGACCATGATTGGAAATTCTTTGACCGCCTTTCTCCGAGTAAGAAGCGAAACATAATCAACTTGAATTCGGGACAGCTATTCGAAATTTTAGTGAAACATTTGATTTGTTATCTCATGCCTGCTTTTCGTGAAAAAAGACCAATTGATGAGGGGGGGTTCTTCAAACAACAAGGAGCTGAGGCGACTATTCAATCAAACGAGATTGAACGTGTTTCCCTTCTCCTCTCGAGAAACAAGGGGGGTATTTTTTTGCAAAATTGCGCTCAATTTCATATGTGGCAATTCCGCCAAGATCTCTTCGTTATTGGGGGGAAGAATCGGCACAAATCGGATTTTTTGAGGAACGTCTCGAGAGAGAATTTGATTTGGTTAGACAATGCGTGGTTGGTAAACAGGAATCGGGTTTTTAGCAAGGTACGGAATGTATCGTCAAATATTCAATATGATTCCATAAGATCCATTTTCTTTCAAGTAACGGATTCTAGCCAATCGAAAGGATTTTCTGATCAATCCATGGATCCTTTCAATTCCATTAGTAATGAGGGTTCGGAATATCACACATTGATCAATCAAACGGAGATTCAGCAACTAAAAGAAAGATCAATTCTTTTAGATACTTCCTTTCTTCAAACGGAACGAACAGAGATAAAATCAGATAGATTCTCAAAATACCTTTCCGGATATTCCTCAATGGCTCGGCGATTCCCGGAACGTGAGAAGCAGATGAATAATCATCTGCTTCCAGAAGAAATAGAAGAATTTCTTGGGAATCCTACAAGATCCATTCGTTCTTTTTTCTCTGATAGATGGTCAGAACTTCATCTGGGTTTGAATCCTACCGAGAGGTCGACTATAGATCAGAAATTGTTGAAGAAACAACAAGGTGTTTCTTTTGTCCCTTCGAGGCGATCGGAAAATAAAGAAATAGTTGATATATTCAAGATAATTACGTATTTACAAAATACCTCCTCAGTTCATTCGATTGCAGCAGATCCGGGATGGGATAGGGTTCCGAAGGATGAACCGGATATGGACAGTTCCAATAAGATTTCATTCTTGAACGAAAATGCATTTTTTGATTTATTTCATCTATTCCATGATCGGAACAAAAGGGGATACAGGTTGCACCACGAGTTTGAATTAGAAGAGACATTTCAAGAAATGGCAGATCTATTCACTCTATCAATAACCGAGCCGGGTTTAGCCTATCATAATAAGGAATTTGGCTTGTCTATTGATTCCTACGGAAAATTATTGAATGAGGTATTCAACTCCGGGGATGAATCGAAAAAGAAATCCTTATTGGTTCTATCTTCTATTTTTTATGAAGAGAATGAATCTTTTTATCGAAAGATAAAAAAAAAATCGGTCCGGATCTCCTGCGGGAATGATTTGGAAGATCCAAAACCAAAAATAGCGGTATTTGCTCACAACAACATAATGGAGGCGATCCATCAATATAGATTGATCCGAAATCAGATTCAAATCCAATATAGTACCTATGGGTACATAAGAAATGTATTGAATCGATTCTTTTTAATGAATCGACCCGATTGCAACTTCGCATATGGAATTCAAAAGCACCCAACAGGAAATGATATTCTGAATCATCTAACTATAATAATAGATAAGATCAACCAACATTTATCCAATTTGAAAAAGGTTAAGAAGAAGTGGTTCGATCCTCTTATTTCTCGAACCGAGAGATCCACGAATATGGATCCTAATGTATATAGATACAAATGCTCCAATGGAAGCAAGAATTTCCAGGAACATTTGGAGCATTTCGTTTCTGAGCAGAAACACCGTTTTCAAGTAATGTTCGATCGATTACGTATTAATCAATATTCGATTGATTGGTCCGAGGTTATCGACAAACAAGATTTGTCCAAGTCACTTCGTTTCTTTTTGTCCAAGTCACTTCTCCTTTTGTCCAAGTCGCTTCTCTTTTTATCTAAGTCACTTTCTTTTTTCGTTGTGAGTCTCGGGAATATCTCCATTCATAGGGCCGAAATCCGCATCTATGAATTGAAAGGGCTGAATGATCAACCCGGCAATCAGTTGTTAGAATCAATAGGTGTTCAAATCGTTTATTTGAATAAATTGAAACCCTTCTTATTGTATGATCATGATACTTCCCAAAGATCGAAATTTTTAATCAATACAGGAACAATATTACCTTTTTTGTTCAACAAGATACAAAAGTGCATGATTGACTCATTCCGTACTAGAAAAAATCGCAGGAAATCCTTTGAGAACACGGATTCCTATTTATCACTGATATCCCACGATCGAAACAATTGGTTGAATCCTCAGAAAAGTTCATTGATATCTTCTTTTTATAGAGCAAATAGACTTCAATTCTTGAATCATCCCCATCGCTTCTGGTTCTATTGTAACAAAGGATTCCATTTTTATGGGGAAAAGACCCGTATCCATAATTATGATTTTACATATGCACAATTCTCCAATATCTTGTGTATTCGCAACAAAATATTTTCTTTGTGTTTCGGTAAAAAAAAACATGTTTTGGGAGAGAGAGAGATTATTTCACCAATTGAGTCACAGGTATCTGGCATATTCATACCTAACAATGTTCCACGAAGTGGTAACGAAACGTATAACTTGTACAAATCTTTCCATTTTTCAATTCGATCCGATCCATCCGTTCCTATTTACTCGATTGCAGACATTTCTGGAACACCTGTAATAGAGGAACAAATAGTCAATTTTGAAAGAACTTATTGTCAGCTTCTTTCAGATATGAATCTATCTGATTCAGAAGGAAAAAACTTGCATCACTATCTCCGTTTCAATTCAAACATGGATTTGATTCACACTCCATGTTTTGAGAAATATGTGCCGTCCGGAAAGAGGAAAGAACTGAGTCTTTGTCTAAAGAAAAACGTTGAGAAGGGGGAAGTAGGTAGAACCCTTCAACGAGATAGTGCTTTTTCAAATCTCTCAAAATGGAATTTGTTCCAAACCTATATGCCATGGTTCCTTACTTGGACGGGGTGTAAATATCTTTATTTCACCTTAAAAAACAATATTTATTTGATATTGAATATTCCCTTTCAATATTCCCTAAGTGGCAGTCAAAATTTTGTGTCCGTTTTTCATGATATTATGCATGGATCAGATATATCATGGCCAATTCCTCAGAAAAAGTGGTGGTCGATTCTTCCACAACGGAATCTGATAAGTGAGAGTTCGAGTAAGTGTTTACAGAATCTTCTTCTGTCCGAAGAAATGATTCATCGAAATAATGAGTCACCCATTCCATTGATATGGACACATCTGAGATCACCAAATGCTTGGGAGTTCCTCTATTCAATTCTTTTCCTTCTTCTTGTTGCTGGATATCTCGTTCGTACACATCTTCTCTTTGTTTTCCGAGCCTCTAGTGAGTTACAGACAGAGTTAGAAAAGATCAAATCTTTGATGATTCCATCATACATGATTGAGTTGCGAAAACTTCTGGATAGGTATCCTACATCTGAACTGAATTCTTTCTGGTTAAAGAATCTCTTTCTAGTTGCTCTGGAACAATTAGGAGATTCTCTGGAAGAAATACGGGATTCTGCTTCTGGCGGCAACATGCTATTGGGTGGTGGTCCCGCTTATGGGGTCAAATCAATACGTTCTAAGAAGAAATATTTGAATATCAATCTCATCGATCTCATCAGTATCATACCAAATCCCATCAATCGAATCACTTTTTCGAGAAATACGAGACATCTAAGTCGTACAAGTAAAGAGATCTATTCATTGATAAGAAAAAGAAAAAACGTGAACGGTGATTGGATTGATGATAAAATAGAATCCTGGGTCGCGAACAGTGATTCGATTGATGATGAAGAAAGAGAATTCTTGGTTCAGTTCTCCACCTTAACGACGGAAAAAAGGATTGATCAAATTCTATTGAGTCTGACTCATAGTGATCGTTTATCAAAGAATGACTCTGGTTATCAAATGATTGAACAACCGGGATCCATTTACTTACGATACTTAGTTGACATTCATAAAAAGTATCTAATGAATTATGAGTTCAATAGATCCTGTTTAGCAGAAAGACGGATATTCCTTGCTCATTATCAGACAATCACTTATTCACAAACCTCGTGTGGGGCTAATAGTTCTCATTTCCCATCTCATGGAAAACCCTTTTCGCTCCGCTTAGCCCTATCCCCTTCTAGGGGTATTTTAGTGATAGGTTCTATAGGAACTGGACGATCCTATTT